TTGATTACAATTCTGTATATTCCATTTACTATAGAAGTTCCCAGGGAATTCATTAGAGGAATGTTTCCAATAAAAATAGTTTGTTCTTGGATATCTCTACTGCTTTTCCAAATTAATCCCGCGGATACAAATAGTTCAGAGGAATATGTAAGTGATTCATATACGGCATCTTTTTCTTTTATCAAGGGTTCTACCAATTGATATGTTGTCACAAATAATTGAAATTCAATTTCTTGATCTGTATCTTCAATTTTTGGAAACTTATAAAGTTCTTCTGTTAAGCCCCGATCAATGAACCTACAAAATCCTTCAAATTGTATCTGATTCAACCCGGGTATTGTAGACATTTCCTCATTTCCACCCCCAAGCATTTTCAATTTCCCCATTTTATAGAAAATATCCCATGATTTGCTGTCATTCTTCATCGAATTACATGAATAGATTTAGCAATAATGGAATTTCTGTTCTTTTTACTGAATCACATGAAATTTTACCTAACTCCGTGTATGAAATACCTATTATGAATTATGAAAAGAGGAATAAATAGAATTTAAATGAAAATTCTAAATGGAAACGAATTAAAAAACTCCACCCAGACTTCTGGAGTTTTTTAAAGAATATCAAACCAAAAAAATTTCTTCCATTTCTTCCATTATTTTGATATTACATATTCCAATTCGATTGGATACCAGAAAAAAATGAAGCACGAAAATTTCTTGAAAATTCCCTTATAGTATAGGTATTATATACGGATAAGATACCCGATTAGATCCGTATAATAAATTCAATATAATAAATTCAATTTATGTTTTAGGGTTTACATATAGTGACAGTTGGTGTTATAATTTAAATGTAAATGGAGGAGAATTCTTTTTTTCAATTTCAATAAAAAAGCAATATTGATTAGTTATGTATCAATTGAAATTTTCTTATTTGAAAAACCATTTTCGAGTAAAATTCAAGAATAATTCAGGAATTAATAGCTTAACTTAATGGTTCTGATTTGTCCTGAAATTTTGTCTTTTGTGACTGAAGGTGCACTTTTTTCAATTAAAAAAAGGTGGGAAAGGAGCTCTTTGAAGAATGGCATTGGGGATTAAAGAAACCGGAATTTAAGAGAAAATAAAGAAGAAGTTTAGAACCCCCTTTGGTTTTTGGGGAGGTTGGGTATTCTCATATATTTATTTTATATTTATTTGTATCGTTTTGGCGGCGGCATGGCCGAGCGGTAAGGCGGGGGACTGCAAATCCTTTTTCCCCAGTTCAAATCTGGGTGTCGCCTAATCAACAAGAGAATTGAAATAAATAATTTATTCCGTTTTGTTGATAGAAAACTTGAAATTTTTTCCAACAGAAGCAAGCCAAGCGGGGGAAAAGGACTCTTGAGACTTGTTTGATGCTTAGAATTTAGAGTAGAGCATCGGAAGGTTTGTTCTCTAAAAAATGCTGTAAATCTTTTCGTCTCGGATTCAAGGAAAGATTCTAGTAGTGAAAAGAAAGCGATAAATCTTAAAATGATAGTTCTTTCGCTCTACTACTACTGCAGTGTCCGTCTACTGACCAGGTCTTGAATTAGATTGGATAGAGAGGGATAGGTCGGACAGGAAATTCTAATCTAATCCCATTTTTGTTAGGGAAGGGGCGGAAGAAACCTTGTTTGTATACAGACTCATGAAAGTATATCTCATGAAAGTATATGATCGCTCCTTATTTAATATTAGTTAGATTGAATAACTAATCGGCTTTCTTCTATTTTTATTTAAAAAATTCTATTCATTCGGCAACCCCTAGTCAAAGAATTTACTAGGCTGCCTTGCGATTGTTTTAGAGAACGAATCAGGACAGTAGGCGGTAAGGATTAGATCAAATGGAAATAAGAGTATGAGTATGCAAAAAGTAATCTGTCTTGATTCTATATTTTCATTTTTACTTAATGAAATGATGAAATGGGGGGTGGAAACAAAATCGAATAATTCATTTTTATTTTTTACATACTTTATATATATATATACCCAGAGACATCCTTGGATGTGTATTAAGGGAATGAATGTTACTAACAGGTAGCAATAATAAGACCTATGTTTTATTTTGTTTCCTTTTTTATTTCTGCGCCCCAAAAGGAATGTTAATACTTCAATAATATTCGAACAGTTAATTTAGTTGGTTGAAAGACCAAAAAAAGTCTAGTCTATCTAAGGAAGTTTAGGGGTGGGAATAGTAAAAATGCATCCCAAATACATTATCAGATACATTACAAATAGAATTCGACCCTTTTCTTTGTATTTTTCTTTAATATTTCTATTTTCTTCATCTCCTTTAATGTTACTTTTTATTTTTAGCAGCCATATAATTGATGTTGATGTACACGTTACATAATTCATGATGTAGAACTTTTTCAGTTCATCTTATTGCCTCGGCTCATCCGAAAGAAGTATCATTCAAATTTGAGAATTTGAATGAATCTCTACCCTCATTTGTTTATTTATCCCATCCATAATAA